ATCGAATACTGGTAATAATATCAGCAAAAGAACGTTCTCCCGTGCTTCCAGACATTCTGAGCTCCACAAATTTTTGTACATTCAAAACAAAAAAGGAATCGATTCCGTGAAAGATGGGATCAGTAAATGGAAAACTACTGATATTTCATCTTTGTGAGATCATCAATTTTGTACCAAAGGCGTATTTCGAGTATACCGAATCAGTATAGCTATCCTTCCTCTGGCACAGCAACGCAGTCTCGATGGGTACCGAAATACTACATAATTCTTTTCTTCTTTTTTTGTTCCTTGTCTATGCATAACTGTATGTTATTCAATAGATCAATAGAAAATTCCTCAAATTCCTTATAAGGTGTTTCCATTATTGGCTTCGTAATAGAAAGTAAAGATCTTGGAAAAGTATGAATCAATGGGTTCTAATAATTCATGAAAGATATTATCATATTCACACATTTCAATTATATGTGAAATCTATAAACCCCTTTTTTTGGTTAAAAGTTTTTTTTGTTCGAATCTTTCATTTCATTTCAAGTAATTGGTTGGTCGTACAATAAATATACTATAATAAATATACTATAATAAATACAAAATACAAGAATAGATAATATTTAATGAAAGAAAGAGAACATAGTTGGAACAATCAATATTCGTGACGCAACAACGGTTGCATTAGATGCAAAACAAAGGTTCTTTCTTGACCGAACTATATGGAACTCCATGATATGGAAAGACAGAATATAGAACCTAAAAGGATAATGGAAGTTGTTCGTCTTTGAATCGAGTTGGACCCCCCAAAAAGAATAAAAATGAAAGTAAAGGTTTTATTTTTTTTTGATAGATCGTTTCGATATATCGTAGGGCACTTTTTTTTTTCTCATTCGAGATATTATGGCCAATTAACCAACCTATTAATGTACTGAATCCAATGAGTAAAAAAAAAATAAGTAAAAGGTAATATCAGGTCGTTCGCCCCAAAATGGATTAGATCCTTTTTATTGAAAAAGAAAAGAAATGATCAAAATTGAAGTTCTTTTCAAATCCAATTTTTTTATTTTTTTCCAAAATTACTTAAATATAATTTCATTTTTGAATGAAGTTACACGACACAGTTCTTATTACTATTACTTTACTCAACTCACGAATTGCACAATGAATCTGTCGATTCGGAATCACAGGACCGATCGATGTCACAGCTGATGAATCAAGAACTTTCAATTGAACTAAACTAATCCTGTCAATTGGTTTTTTCTTACCGTTACTGTTGTATCTGAGAAAATTGAAACTTAGGTAAGTGTTTTATCAACATATGTAACAAAAGAACATATCTAATTTAGCTCTTTCATGCCTACTATAACTAGTTATTTCGGTTTTCTACTGGCTGCTTTAACTATAACCCCAGCTCTATTGATTGGTTTGAATAAGATACGACTTATTTGAAATGAATTGAACGAACAATTCATAAAAATGAATATTTCTCTGAGATTCCAGGTGTTCCATGGTTCCTTTCCACATCAATTGCCAATTCTTGGTTATTGAGATTCACGAATAATTCAGATTAATATTTAGGGATAGATCTTACCCATCTTTTTATCCCCTCAAAAAACCGAAATATGATTGAAGTTTTTCTATTTGGAATCGTCTTAGGTCTAATTCCTATTACTTTGGCAGGATTATTCGTAACTGCATATTTACAATACAGACGTGGTGATCAGTTGGACCTTTGATTGAGTAACATTTTTTTTTTTTGATTGACCTCCTCCCTGCGGGAGGTCAAATTCAAGTTTCAATTAAACTTTTTTTTGTTAAGTTTTTTTATTGTGATTCGACATAACATAAACGGAATCACGCTCTGCAGGATTTGAACCTACGACATCGGGTTTTGGAGACCCGCGTTCTACCGAACTGAACTAAGAGCGCTTTCTTATTACAGGAGATACGACTGTAGTGTAAAGAAAAGGGTTTTTTACCCCCAAACATATCTTGCATACGTATAGCATGCAAAAATGAAAGATTATGTCCAATTTCAATCGATCTTAATTAATCCCTCGTTACTGCCCATAAGAGAAGTAATAGGTAGGGATGACAGGATTTGAACCCGTGACATTTTGTACCCAAAACAAACGCGCTACCAAGCTGCGCTACATCCCTTTTTCAAGTTCTTGTACAGTGTCATTGTACAAAATCCCTGTCTTGTTTTCCACATTGTTATTTTCCCCTCTATCTATATACAATTTTCTTGTCATTTCTTCTTTTTGGTTTCATATAATAAAAGAATTTTATACATCTGAAACCTAACGTATAAAAAAAAATTTTAATTTATCTTATCGGCGTATCGTATAAAAAAAGAATAAAAATTTATCGGAAATGCTCAGTAAGAAGGGGTCATCTTTTTCTTTTTTAGGGACAGGAAAATCTCATCTATTGGTTCATTGTACATATCTATTTTAGTTAGGAATTCCGCGTAAAGTAAAAAAAAAAAAAGAAAAATGATCTTGAACTACAACATCTGACCATACATATATGTATTACAATAAAGAAGGAGGATTTTCAATGCGAGATATAAAAACATATCTCTCCGTGGCACCTGTGCTAACTACTCTATGGTTTGGGTCTTTAGCAGGTCTATTGATAGAAATTAATCGTTTATTCCCAGATGCCTTGTCATTCCCTTTTTTTTCATTCTAGTTATTAATATGCGAAGAAATGAAGAAAATTAGGGATACAATTCTACGTGACGTGACTCAAATTTCGCCCCTTCCTTTTTTTTTTTTCAGTTCTTTAGGATAGGAAGGAAAGAAAAAGAAAAAGTGTATTGAACCTCGACAAAAATCTGGTGAATCTAAGATCGAATTTGGGGAACAGAAATGGAAATGTGTATCCAGATCTAGGGCAGGATCCACGAAATCATAGCATAGAAAGAAGATACTTAAATGAAATATTGGGATTTAAGATAGGAATAATTGATAGTTAGAAAGAAATTGTATTACTTAATTATTACTTTATTATTAATTATTACTATTATTATTACTATTACTCTATTAATATTAATTGTAATTATATAATTACAACACATACAACACAACGAAATCTTTAGCTTTAGAAATGAAAATGGAATTTCAAGTTAGTAACTTCTATTGATTTTCTTATTGATTTTTTTGTTCTTTTATTCTTCTTCAGTTCGGGTCGAAAATAGAAGAAGTTAAGTCGATCCAAATCAAAAGGGGGTTCATGGCCAAGGGTAAAGATGTCAGAGTCAGAGTTATTTTGGAATGTACCAGTTGTGTCCGAAATGGTGTCAATAAAGAATCGCCGGGTATTTCTAGATATATTACTCAAAAGAATCGACACAATACATCCAGTCGATTAGAATTGAGAAAATTTTGTCACTATTGTCACAAGCATACGATTCATGGGGAAATAAAGAAATAGACGGAACGGAACGTGTGCGCGATCTTTCCAAGGAACAGGAAGAGGAAGAACTTTACATATTTAAGTTAACATATTTAACTTAACATATATAATATAACATATATAATATACATAATATATACAATACAAACCAAACCCGATTTAATTTTATATATATATACATATGATGTGTATTATATATGATATGTATAATATAAACGATGCGAATCAAAGCCTATTTCGGTCAGATCTGAAATGAATAAAGAAATAGAATTTTAGAGATAAGGAATAAACCATGGATAAATCCAAGCAACCTTTTCGTAAATACAAGCGATCCCTTCGTAGGCGTTTGTCCCCAATTGGATCGGGGGATCGAATCGATTATAGAAACATGAGTTTAATTAGTCGATTTATTAGTGAACAAGGAAAAATATTATCTAGACGGGTGAATAAATTGACCTTGAAACAACAACGATTAATTACTATTGCTATAAAACAAGCTCGTATTTTATCTTTGTTACCTTTTCTTAATAATGAGAAACAATTTGAGAGAGCCGAGTCGATCCCCAGAACTTCTGGTCCTAGAACCAGAAATAAATAAACATACTCGTCAATTGACTCAAAACTCCAATCGGAACTCAAGCTCAGATTGATGTTTTGTTCAAAAGGCCTAGAATCCCGATTTATTTCTTGTGTTATAAGAAATAAAAAATGGGGGAAGAAGAAATCTTTTTTTTATTGAAACATGTTCGTTCATTCCTATTACTTATCTTACTTAATTTTTTTTATTCGATCTTTTCCCGGAGTTCATTCTCCGGGGAATTCTGTTTCAATTTCAATCATTTCTGTATTATATTTTATAATATCATATCCTTTATTTGATAATCTTATTGGAAATCATGTAAAGACAATTCTTATTTGATATAGATATTTGCGCAAGTATTTTACGATTAAGAAGCAATTGCTTCTTGTACAGATTTGGTATTAATCTACTATAATTATAGAATACCTTATTCTCACGAATTACTGCATTTATTCGAGTGATCCACAAACTACGAAAATCCCTCTTTTGCCTGCCTCTATCTCGATGAGAGGAAACCAAAGCTCTCATTTTCTGTTGAGTAGTCGTTCGAGTAAGTCTTGAATGAGCCCCAATAAAGGTTGATGCAAATAAACGAATTTTTGTTCGACGTTTCCGAGCTGTATATCCTCGTCTAACTCTGGTCATTGAATCAAATTAAACCTTAATGAATAACTAATTGATTTCTCTTCTTTCAGTCATCCTTTACCCCCCGTCAATTAATAACAAAACGGATTATTCCAATATATAAAATATAAATTCCAATGGCTTTTGCTACTATGACTTTCCCCAACCACGATTTTTTATTCCTTCCAGGCATTTTACCTGGAAATAAGAAATTCTAACGATACCAAATAAAAAAAAAATAGTGGGTTCCATCGTTTCTATGGTTACTTTTTTTTTTAAACGGTGAGGTCCTCTCTATACACCGGAGCCTCTTCTTTCATTTTATCAAATGTTATTGTTAACTTGTATAGTTCACACTCTTTGGCTCTACCCATCAATTATACAGTAATAGTTCTTTTCACAATAAGAGTTATTCATACAGTGACGGCATTTAATTATGAAAGTTGGCTAGGTAGCTGACCCTCTTAGTCCGTTCTTTCAAGAATAGGAGTATAACCTTTTTGCTTCTTATAATACCATTTCCTCCGCTTAATGGATAACCATTTGCCCCCAATGGAGAATTGCTTTTCATCTCAAATCTAGGTGATTGGATTTGCACCAATGTAAACCATAAATTCCAAACACAATATAGGTATATGATAGATCTTCTCTATCTATCCTATTCATTGGTACTGGTCATTGATACTGGAAAATTGTCTCATTTGTTCGAACTCATGATCTGAACGAGTCGCACATACACCCTAGTGCATGTTCCTCGACGCTGAGGACATCCTCTAAGAGCGGGAGATTTCGTGACATTTCTTATTGGCTGTCTTGTGTTTCTAATAAGTTGTTTAATAGTTGGCATGTCGTATGTATATATAGAATTCTAGAATGGAATGGGTTGGTTTAGATCGATCTTAACCTGATGATTGATGATCATGAATTTTTTTTTCTATTCAATATCAAATCGCAGAAAATTCGAATTATGGTTTGAAATGGATTTACATGAAATTCCTAGTATTTTCATTTTCGACCGCTACAAGATCAACAATGCCATGAACTTGGGCTTCTGTTGCTGACATAAAAACATCTCTTTCCATGTCTTCGGATACAACCCATAAAGGATTACCCGTTCTTTGTACATAAACCTTTGTGAGGGTTTCGCGAAGTTTCAGTAGTTCTTCCGCTTCCAGGATAAATTCGCCTGCTTGTGCTTCATAAAAAGAACTAGCAGGTTGGTGAATCATAACCCTGATGATATTGATATAACATCATGAACGGTTCTTCTATCTTGCATGATTGGGCTAAAGTAAGGGATAAAAAAATATAAGAAAAAAAAAATAGAATTGTACAACCGTACGGGCATCTTTTGTGCATACGGCTCCACAATGGAATTTACTTTTTCTTTTTCTTCTCTTCTATTCTATTGAAGAAAGAAATAGAATCCATCCGATCCAGATCGTTGAATGATCCATTTACCACCCTTCCTTTCGTAGGAGTAAAAAAAAATACTATGATGGTTCTGTTGCTTTATATATTTATTTTGTCTGTGATTTAGCAATACCAAAGTTCCTTTCTGATACGATCAAATAAGGAAAAAAATGATCTTTTTTTTTTTTCATTTTTGTACTTTTTCTTTCATAACATAAATATCAGAAAGAGAATTCTGGTGTGGAAAAGAATGGTTTGTGACGCTGAAATGTACCCCCGACACATAAGATCAAATCCGAAATGACCTCTGTTTCATACTACTATCTCGACATAAAATCTCATGTTATGAAAAAAACAATAATGGTTTGCTCATATCGAACTCGAAGTGCCATGCTATTATTACTTATTATTCATATTCAATATGGGAAGGCATAGTATTCCTTTTTTTTTTCAAATAAAAAAACTCATTGGCGCCAAGCGTGAGGGAATGCTAGACGTTTGGTAATTTCTCCTCCGACCAGAATGAAAGATCCCATTGAAGCGGCTAATCCCATGCATATTGTATGCACATCGGGTGGCACAAATTGCATAGTATCATAAATGGCTATTCCTGGTATTACCCATCCGCCGGGAGAGTTTATAAATAAATAAAGATCCCTAGTATCATCTTCTATACTGAGATATACCATGAGACCAACAAGTTGATTCGAGATCTCGCTATCAACTTCTTGGCCTAAAAAAAGTAATCTTTCTCGATAAAGTCGGTTGATTAGGACAAAATTGGTTCCCTTAGGAACCGTACGTGCACCTTTGGATGCATACGGTTCAAAAAAAATTGCGAAAAAAAAGAATCAATGTGTCGATTCCAGTTCTATTTCTTTTTTTTTCTGTAACAGGTTTTTGTTTTTCTAATGAAGGGGGTTTTCTTCTTCTATTTTTCAAAAAACATAAAATGAGTTTTTGTTCCCTTACCTATAAAAAAAAGAATTTACTGAACTTATTGAACTAACCTCTCATTGATGTATTGTTTCATCGAGATTCAAATCACGATGTCATTTTATTGTTCCTGAATGGGCCCTTTTCATTTTTTTAGGTTCATGTTTGTTCTACTCCGGGAAAAGATCTACCCGAATTCTATTTGTACATATAGGACAAATGATCTCAGTACCACTTTTTTTGTTACGACTTCTTTTTCAATTTGTTTCATGTCTTCTCCAAACTATTCGATGTATTCATCATACTATTCCATTGGTTGGCAGTTTGAGATCGTTCCTATAGTAAGTATAAGAGTCGTTTATGATACAAGTGATAATCGTACATATATTATCAATTTGTTACCAATTTGGTATTTTCTGAACGGAGCCTGGAGACTTTATTTTATCAGTCCAAGTCAACCATAAATTCTTCTAATTGATAATATTGATCCCCAATATAAATTGATCTAATTGTACTTCACGCTCCAAATGATTGATGGTTCACTCAATCTCAATACAATATTTCTTGGGCGAAACAGAGGATATCTCGATCGGGGGAGAGAACGGGTAAATCCCATATGACCCAATATGTCTGACAAGTCGCACTATACGTCAACCCAAACTGCATCTTCCTCTCCAGGACTCCGAAAAGGTACTTTTGGAACACCAATGGGCATTAAATTAAAGAAAAAAAATTAAGTACTATACTTCACTTTAATATGGAAACGTAACAATGGGTTTATTGTCTTCATCCTTTTTTCTGTTTATTCTATTTTCTAGATAGATTGATTGGAAGGTTTATAGAGTAAGATAGAATGAATAAAGAAAAATTTTAACGAACGGAGCAATCGATCGTTCGAATGATAAACAAGTATCTATGCATTCGTTCCCACAAAATGGGACCAATTCTCCCATTGCGTATTGGTACTTATCGGGTATAGAATAGATCTGCTTCTCTTTGTTCTTATGAACAGAATTGTTCCGTTATTTTCAATGGAACGGAATAAATATTAACTCTTTCTCATACAGAATCCACTGAAAAGGTTAGGTACTTAGGTACATAGTATAGTCCTTTCCAATGCGATAAAATAAGGTGACATAGTGTCTATTTATCTTTGATAAAGGGGTATTTCCATGGGTTTGCCTTGGTATCGTGTTCATACTGTCGTATTGAATGATCCCGGTCGATTGCTTTCTGTCCATATAATGCATACAGCTCTAGTTTCTGGTTGGGCCGGTTCGATGGCTCTATACGAATTAGCGGTTTTTGACCCCTCTGACCCTGTTCTTGATCCAATGTGGAGACAAGGTATGTTCGTTATACCCTTCATGACTCGTTTAGGAATAACCAATTCGTGGGGTGGTTGGAGTATTTCAGGAGGAACTATAACGAATCCGGGTATTTGGAGTTATGAAGGTGTCGCAGGGGCACATATTGTGTTTTCTGGCTTGTGCTTCTTGGCAGCTATCTGGCATTGGGTGTATTGGGATCTAGAAATATTCTGTGATGAGCGTACGGGAAAACCTTCTTTGGATTTGCCCAAGATCTTTGGAATTCATTTATTTCTCTCAGGGGTGGCTTGCTTTGGCTTTGGCGCATTTCATGTAACAGGTTTGTATGGTCCTGGAATATGGGTGTCCGATCCTTATGGACTAACTGGAAAAGTACAATCTGTAAATCCAGCGTGGGGCGCGGAAGGTTTTGATCCTTTTGTTCCGGGAGGAATAGCCTCTCATCATATTGCAGCGGGTACATTGGGCATATTAGCGGGTCTATTCCATCTTAGTGTCCGTCCGCCTCAACGTCTATACAAAGGATTACGTATGGGAAATATTGAAACTGTACTTTCTAGTAGTATCGCTGCTGTTTTTTTTGCAGCTTTCGTTGTTGCTGGAACTATGTGGTATGGTTCAGCAACTACCCCAATCGAATTATTTGGTCCCACTCGTTATCAGTGGGATCAGGGATACTTTCAGCAAGAAATATATCGAAGAGTTAGCGCCGGACTAGCCGAAAATCTGAGTTTATCGGAAGCTTGGTCTAAAATTCCCGAAAAATTAGCTTTTTATGATTACATTGGTAATAATCCGGCAAAAGGGGGATTATTCAGAGCAGGCTCAATGGACAACGGGGATGGAATAGCTGTTGGATGGTTAGGACACCCCGTCTTTAGAGATAAAGAAGGGCGCGAGCTTTTTGTACGTCGTATGCCTACTTTTTTTGAAACATTTCCGGTAGTTTTAGTAGATGGAGACGGAATTGTGAGAGCCGATGTTCCTTTTAGAAGGGCAGAATCAAAGTATAGTGTTGAACAAGTAGGTGTAACTGTCGAGTTCTATGGTGGCGAACTCAATGGAGTTAGTTATGGTGATCCTGCTACTGTAAAAAAATACGCTAGACGTGCCCAATTAGGTGAAATTTTTGAATTAGATCGGGCTACTTTGAAATCCGATGGTGTTTTTCGTAGCAGTCCAAGGGGTTGGTTCACTTTTGGGCATGCTACGTTTGCTTTGCTCTTCTTTTTTGGACACATTTGGCATGGTGCTAGAACCTTGTTCAGAGATGTTTTTGCTGGTATTGATCCAGATTTGGATGCTCAAGTGGAATTTGGAACATTTCAAAAACTTGGGGATCCAACTACAAGGAGACAAGTAGTCTGATACAACATTGCTCTGGTATCTTTCGCCTCTATTTTTTTTTGATTTGACATAAGGTACCGGAGAAATCTTGATTTGAATCACCATTTATTCTTTGACTCTTTACTTTTCTTTATATGGTAAATGATCCAAAACAAAATGAATAGGTGTGGAAGCTATAATTGTAAACCACGATCGAATCTATGGAAGCATTGGTTTATACATTCCTTTTAGTCTCGACTTTAGGGATAATTTTTTTCGCTATCTTTTTTCGAGAACCGCCTAAGGTTCCGACTAAAACTAAAAAAATGAAATAATTTTTCATTATCTCAATTGAAGTAATGAGCCTCCCAATATGGGAGACTCATTACTTCAACTAGTCCCCGTGTTCTTCGAATGGATCTCTTAGTTGTTGAGAGGGTTGCCCAAAAGCGGTATATAAGGCGTACCCAGTAAAGCTTACAAGTAAACCAGATATGGAGATGGCGACTAGGGTTGCTGTTTCCATTTTTAGATAATTTCAAGATCACAATGGATCTACGATAAGATCGTTTATTTACAACTACAACGGAATGGTATACAAAGTCAACAGATCTCAACCAATGAATAGTATTTTATGGCTACACAAACCGTTGAGGGTAGTTCTAGATCTGGGCCAAGACGAACTACTGTAGGGAATTTATTGAAACCATTGAATTCGGAATATGGTAAAGTAGCACCGGGCTGGGGGACTACACCACTTATGGGGGTCGCAATGGCTCTATTTGCGATATTCCTATCTATTATTTTGGAAATTTATAATTCTTCCGTTTTACTGGATGGAATTTCAATGAGTTAGGTTCATAAGAACTAGAAAGTCCTAGTTTTTCAATCAAAAAAATTACTTTACTTAAGAAAGACTCGGATTTCTAGACCATTCTGGTAGTTCGACCGTGAGATTTATTTGTTTCGGTATTTCCGGAATATGAGTGTGTGACTTGTTATAATTGATCCTATTGATAATACAGAAAATGGGCCTGTCATCTCTATCAAGATGATTCTACCTCGTCGGATATTTATTCTAGTATCTGGAGCACGGAATATATAGAATAGATCAAGAAAAGAAATATTTGAACTATGATTCATACCTACTATTTACTATTCAGACTTCGCAACCGGACTCAAAAAAAATTCAAATAGGTATTTCCTAAATCAAACGATTTTTCTTCTTTCAGTTTGAACAAAGGACAAATGTTTCTCTAGATTTTGTTGAGTCATTACATCCATTCATTGAATAAGTGATCATCAAACGGTTCTTACTCAGAGAACCTTTGAGTTTAGCTTGAGGCTTTGCTTGATTAAATCATCGTGGTTCTAGTATGAATCTGAGGTTTCAATTGATTCATAGGGTCTCAACAAGGGAATTCCTGTCGATAGCAAAACTATTATTAATCTGCATTACGCACAAAAAAACAACAAATCAAATCAAATAACAAATAAAAAAATAGGGAAGAGAAGATTCAAGAGGCCTGTACCGATCAACATAAAGAAAGACGGATGAGCCAACTTGATATTTTTGGCATTATCATCACAAAGAAGAGATTCCGGATTTTTGTTACTTCGTATCTTTGGGGCAAATCGAATCAAGTGGCTAAGAAGTTTTGAACTTTCTATTACATATCCGTTGAAATCAGTATTTGTGTGTTTCCGCTTGAGCCGTACGAGATGAAATTCTCATATACGGTTCTCAGAGGGGGAATTCCTTTGGATTACCTATCTCAATAAGGTATATGATTGGTTTGAGGAACGTCTCGAGATTCAGGCGATTGCGGATGATATAACTAGTAAATATGTTCCTCCTCATGTCAACATATTTTATTGTTTAGGGGGGATCACACTTACTTGTTTTTTAGTACAAGTAGCTACAGGTTTTGCTATGACTTTTTACTATCGTCCAACCGTTACAGAAGCTTTTTCCTCTGTTCAATACATAATGACTGAGGCCAATTTTGGTTGGTTAATTCGATCAGTTCATCGATGGTCAGCAAGTATGATGGTTCTAATGATGATCCTGCACGTATTTCGTGTATATCTCACAGGTGGGTTTAAAAAACCCCGCGAATTAACTTGGGTTACAGGTGTGGTTTTAGCTGTATTGACTGCATCTTTTGGTGTAACTGGTTATTCCTTACCTCGGGACCAAATTGGTTATTGGGCAGTAAAAATCGTGACAGGTGTACCTGAAGCTATTCCTGTAATAGGATCACCTTTGGTAGAGTTATTACGTGGAAGTGCTAGTGTGGGCCAATCCACTTTGACTCGTTTTTATAGTTTACACACTTTTGTATTGCCTCTTCTTACTGCCGTATTTATGTTAATGCACTTTCCAATGATACGTAAGCAAGGTATTTCGGGTCCTTTATAGAGAAGACAGATCATAGATATTTGTAATTGATCATATATCATATCGGGAAGGAACAATATTATTTCATTGCTACAAATATGGATTATTGAAAAAATAAGACATGTTATTTGGATACTTCTCTTCAACTACGAAGTATTGTATTTCTTAATTGATACGAATAGTTGAAGTGGATTTTCCGAAGAGAGGATGGATTATGGGAGTGTGTGACTTGAACTATTAATTGGGCCATGCAGATATATGATTTTATCCGCCACGTTGGAATTCATAACCAAATGTGTCTCCGCATCCAACCACCACGTGAGTCCCCCCATGTAGCAGAGGATAGGCAGGTTCGTTTGAGGAGAATCTTTTCTATGATCATACCCGAATCATGTCATGCATGAACAGGCTCCGTAAGATCCCGTAGAATAGAATAAGTGATGTGGCATGATCCAATGTTCTATCTATTCCACTTACT